ATTGTTACTCTTGCTACCATCAGGATAAATCTGACCCCTTCCTCTGTTCCCACCCACATATATGGGATATTTTAAGAAGTGAACGTCTTTCTTCGTAGCAGGGTCGGGGGAAAGAATGGGAAAGACGATTTCACTATATTTCTGACCCGGAACAGGACCTATCACAAGAATATTTTTTTTATTGGGACGGTAACTCTGAAAAGACGGATTTCCTATCTTTTCTTTCAACTCAGGAGAAATACGATCGGGGGGGGCTAATTCGAATCCCTCGGGTAAAATAAGAACAGCACCCACATTCAAACCCCCTTTTTTACCATTAGCAAGAACTTGTTTCAGTTGCATATCATAAGGAATTCGAACAACTGCTTCAAATACAGTATCAGGAAGCACAGCTTGCGGAACTTCAATATCCACGGGCTTATTAGCTAAATGGCAATTAGCACATACAATTCGTCCAGTTGCTTCTCGTGGGTTTTCATAACCCTGCTGCGCAAAAATGGGATATGCATTTGAAATGTATGTTCGAGTTATTACATATATCATGATCGATACAGAAATGGATCGAGTCATCTGTTCCTTTACCCAAGAAAAAGTATTTCTATTTTGCATGTCCAATCATAGATCTCGGAATTTCTACAATAAATTAGATAGGGAACTTTACTAGTTCCCTATGCACGAGTCTGTCATTGTACTGGAATAGTTGTACTGGAATATAGGACGAATACCTTGAACCGGTAAAAATAAAATATAAAGAATTAAGTAAGATTCAAAATGCTTTCTTTATAAAGGAAGAAAGATTCTGATTTATTTGATTGATATCAGTAGATCAAATGAGTTCTTCATTCATTCATTGAATGATAAATGACTACAAGCGAAGGAGATACACGATTTAAATAATGGAAAATCCAATATTTCACAATTGTATCTAGAATAACTGGAAAAGTGGAAACAAGACCAGATATAATTTGATCGTTATGAGCCAATCCAAAATCGTTGTAGAACGAACCAATTATGAGTTCCCAACCATGAGTCGAGTGAAATCCAATCCATAAATCAGTAACTAAAAGAATCGAAAAAGCTTTTATTGTGTCACTTAAGTTATAGAGGAATTCCTGAACCCAAGAATTAAGAATGACAAGTTCCTCATTACCCAAAATAAAATAACCACTTAGAATAGCGAAAGAGATTATATTTGTCGAGAAATGCAAAATGATATGGAGATGATATTCATTGTGTGTTTTGACCAATTGTATCGTTTCCTTGTGTATTCCTATACGAAGTTTTTGTATATGTGTCTCCGGGTACTCCTTTATCATTTCGTCCAACAGAAAGAGTTCTTCTAATTCTATGAATCTTTCTAGAACGTTTTTCTCTTGAATATCATTCAAGAGAGTTTCGGATTGCCAGGTATTCCACCAATTAGTAACCCAAAGTTCCAGACATTTATTAAATGAGAGAGAGATCCACCAGGGCAAAAATACTATAGATACAAGATATGGGAAAGAAGGCAATGCTTTCTTTTTTTTCATTTTTTATCTGTGAATTTAATTGTTAATGAACCTGCTTCATTCGTTGACTCTATATGATATTTCTCTGAAGCACGAGTTCTATAACAAGGTATTGAACCTATGGGTCTATTCATTCCAATTTTTGTGTAAAAATTGAGTTTAGTTCTTGGATCTAGAAGGAATATAGAAATGGGATAAGGGTCCGTCCTTTTCGGATAAAAATGCAAAATCAATATTATTCCCAGATATCTCAATTGGGCAAATTCGAAGCAATTTCATCTTCATTTGTTCCTTTCTATGAATACTCGAAAACCCACTTAAAATAACGAATCGGATTTCGAAACGAAAACCCCCCTCAGTTAATTATTTCGAAATGTTTCACCGTCTAGCCACAACCAAGGAAAAAAAAAAGGTATCATCAAAATTTTGGGCCTAAAAAGATGAGATGAATTCCGTATTACGAAATACATGTTCGGATATATTTGATGAATCCCTACTTATTAGATTAGCCTTTTTCTAGTAGAAATTTTCTAGTAGAAAAGAATTGAGTTGGGATCCATACGCATCCGAAATACTTTTGGTATACAAATGGTATACCAAAATTTCTTCTTTTCTTAATTATAGTATAGTTTATTATAGTTATTCCATATATGCCCTCCTGCTTTTTTGTTTTATTCTATGGGATGGGAGTCGCCACGACAAAGGAAGGAGGAAATAGAATAATCTAACATGTTTTGTTCGAATGAACATTCCAAAAAGACTTCAATTGTATTAAAAAAGGAATTAGCAAGTTCCTTCCCCCATGCCGAGAAAACATTTATTCTTTATTGTGTTCAATTCATTTCAAAATACTTCAATTGGTACGCGCAAGAAATAGGCCAATTCGGCAGCTTTTTGTTCAATTTCTCGTGGAGTAAAATTCTCATCAGTACGAGTCAAGGGAATGGCCCCTTGACCTCTGATTTCCATATAAAGGACACGACGAGGATAAAGACCCTCTTTAACCTCAATTCTGATTGATTGGATATCTCTCATAAGGAAGCGAAGGAAGATGCGACGATTTATTCCAGGAAATCCCCAACGAAAAATGCACACAATTCCTTCTTTTATATCGAATCGGTCATAACCACTACCTACATTCCACAAAATTGTGCACCACAAATAGGAGCTAACGAATAGACCTGCGATCCCGTAAAAAGACATCACGATTCCTTGTGGAAAAAAAAGAATTTGCTGAGATGGAAATACGGATATCAAATTCCTACCAAGATAACTGGAAGTTCCAACCGCTAAGAATCCTAGTGAACCTAAAAAAAGGATACAGGCCCAGCAAAAATTACTTGTTTTTCGAGACCCCCTTATAAGTTCTATCCATATATGTTCTGATCGCCAATTCATACTATACTAGATCCAGTTGCATTCGATTGGAATTGAGAGAATAACCCAAATTTTACTTTACCTTTCTTGATCCCGAAGTAACTTTCATCAACTAGCACTATTCTGATGTGGAGTAATTGGTTAGATACATTGACTTTCTATTAAAAATATTTACTGATCCCTTCCGTTTTTAACCAGCTATACCCTGCATATATATACATGCATTTATGCAGATATCATGTATCCGCATGCATAACAGTTCTTTCATTTGTGTGTGGAAAGAACCACCTATCGTACCATATTGCACTAAATAAATATCTGTATTATGATACAGTGTTGAAATAAATTGATAAGATTTGGTCCCATTGGATCTAGACAATCTTATTTTTTTGGACATGAAGAGATAAAGAAGCCATTGCAATTGCCGGAAATACTAGGGCCACTAAAGGCACAAAAATAGAGGGTAAGTTGAGATCTGTCATAGAATGGGTGCCTCGATTTAATATTTGTATCTATATATTTGTATCTATTAGAAAGATATCTTATGATATGATAAGTATATCTATTATAAGTAATATTAAGTAATATTGACTATTGTATTTTATATAATATTATACTACATATAAAAATACTATTTTAATTTAATATTAAAATAGTAATAAAAAAAAAAGAAAATAAAAAAAAGGATAGAAAATAAGTGCAAAAATGTATAACTAAATTAAGTGTACCTATTCATCTTTCTACACGAATATAGATAGGATAATCTTCTTTTACAAATTTTATTATTCTTCTTCTCCCATCCTTATGTTCTTTCTATCTTTCTTTCTAATCTAATAAGGAGTTTCTTATTAAAAAGGAGTTTTCTTATGAAAATTAAGTTCATTATGAATTCGAGACTCTAAATAATACGATCCAACAAACTGGGATTCATAGTAAAAATGCGATAGATATAGAAATTATTTTATTCCATTTCCATATTTGATATTTCTTTTTATTTTGATATTTTTTTTTTCATTATTGTCTATCTTAATTAATACGTAAGATAGCCAGATAAAATTCTTTTTATTTCCCCAAATTAGAATTCCTCGGAAAGAGAAATTCACTTTTTTATTTTATCCTGTTGGTAGAGGTTCATAATACCTAATCATGAATAGGGGTAAGATAAAAAATAGATCTGGATCTGGAAGAAAAAAATTATCCGAAACTTCTGACTCTTACTAGAAAGTGTAACTTATATCACCAAAGAACATTTTTCTTAGTTTTTTTTTTATTACGATGAACTAAATACTTGTTCGCTACAAATAAAATAACTGAATCTAGTGCTATACTTTAATTTTTGGAATTTTGATTCAAGGGAAAGAAACCATGGAGCTGAAATAACTCACTTAGAACACCTTTTAAAGGATTACGTGGTACGATTGGGTCGAATAAGCCTTTATGGAATAAATACTCAGCCGCTTGTGAACCATCGGGTACTGTCTTATTCAATGTTTGTTCAATTACTCTTTTACCCGCAAATGCAATGTACGCATTAGGTTCAGCAATAATGATATCTCCCAACATACCAAAACTGGCTGTTACTCCACCGGTTGTAGGAGATGTAAGGACTGATACATAGAATAACTTTTTAGTGGATTGATAATCATATGAAGCAGAAGATATTTTAGCCATTTGCATCAAGCTCAAACTTCCTTCTTGCATGCGTGCTCCTCCAGAAGCACACACAATAATGGCAGGTAGAGATCGATTAGTAGCATACTCAATCAAACGAGTGATTTTCTCACCTACTACAGATCCCATACTACCTCCCATGAATTGAAAATCCATAACCCCAATTGCTACAGGAATACCGTTTAGTTGACCTATGCCTGTTTGAACAGCTTCAGTTAAACCTGTCTTTCTTTGATAAGAATCGATACGATCTTTATAAGGTTCCTCTTCTGAATGAAATTGAATGGGGTCCATAGAAACCATATCTTCATCCATAGGATCCCAAGTGCCCGAATCAATCGAAAGTTCGATTCTATCTGAACTACTCATTTTCAAATGATATCCACACTGTTCACAAATATTCATTTTTGACCTAAGAAGCTTTTTATAATTTAATCCATAACA